CGTATGGGTTCGGGTAAAGGATCTCCCGAATATTGGGTAGCTGTCGTTAAACCAGGTAGAATACTTTATGAAATGGGCGGAGTAGCAGAAAATATAGCCAGAAAGGCTATTTCAATAGCGGCGTCCAAAATGCCTATACGGACTCAATTTATTATTTCGGGATAGGAACGTAGAACCAAAGGAAAGAAGTCTTGGGGATAAAAAAACAATTGCGGGTTTCTTTTTGACAAACAATATTTCTTTTTTTTTTACTTCGCCATTTGCATTAACATTGAAAGAACAGATTCAAAAATGATATGATTCAACCTCAAAGCCATTTGAATGTAGCGGATAACAGCGGGGCCCGAGAATTAATGTGTATTAGAATCATAGGAGCTAGTAATCGACGATATGCTCATATCGGTGACATTATTGTTGCTGTGATCAAGGAAGCATTACCAAACACACCTCTAGAAAGATCAGAAGTGATCAGAGCTGTAATTGTACGTACTTGTAAAGAACTTAAACGCGACAACGGTATGATAATACGATATGATGATAATGCTGCAGTTGTGATTGATCAAGAAGGAAATCCAAAAGGAACTCGAGTTTTTGGTGCGATTGCCCGAGAATTGAGACAGTTAAATTTCACGAAAATCGTTTCATTAGCACCTGAGGTATTATAAGATGAGATCATACGTAATATAGTTATATTATACATAGTATTTGGATGAAATAGATTAATTAGTGGATTAGGTGGTATCTGACGCATATCCCTTTATTTAAGAAAAAAAATATAAAAATGAAAAAAAAAATAAATAAAAAATAGCATGTTGATTATATCAAAAATGGGAGGCAACCCCAATTTTAGTTTATCATGGGTAGGGACACTATTGCTCACATAATAACCTCTATACGAAATGCTGACATGAATAGAAAAGGGACGATTCAAATAGCATCCACTAACATCACGGAAAACATTGTTAAAATACTTTTAAGAGAAGGTTTTATCAAAAACGTGAGGAAGCATCAGGAAAACGACAAATATTTTTTGGTTTTAACCCTACGACATAGAAGGAATAGGAAAGGACCCTATCGAACTATTTTAAATTTAAAACGTATCAGTAGGCCTGGCCTACGAATCTATTCGAACTATCAACGAATTCCTAGAATTTTAGGCGGTATGGGGATTGTAATTCTTTCTACTTCTCGAGGTATAATGACAGACCGAGAGGCTCGGCTAGAAGGAATCGGCGGAGAGATTTTGTGTTATATATGGTAATCTTTCTGATATCCGAATTGGATCCGGAATTTCCTATTTGTCAAAAGAAAAGAAAAAAGGGTGGGTTAGTTGATATCATTCCTACTACATTAGGTGATACTTCGAGGGCTTTTACCTAGAATGAAAGAACAAAAAAATGGATTCATGAAGGTTTAATTAATGAATCACTTCTCCTTCTCAATGGTATGTATGCTCGGGGTTTTTTGATAATGAAGATCTAATTCTAGGTTATGTTTCATGAAGGATCCGACGAAGTTTTATACGTATACTAGGGGGGTAGGGGGCAAAATTGAAGTAAGTCGTTATGATTCAACCAGAGGGCGTATAATTTATAGATGCCCCAACAAGGCTTCGAATGATTAGGTTGTTTTTTCAACTTCAGCATTCCCTTCATGGGGATACAATTTGAGGTTCAAAGTTTCAAGAAACTTATTTTCTTCCAATAAAAAGAGTCAGAATTAAGTTAAGGAACAACAACTATGAAAATAAGGGCCTCCGTTCGTAAAATTTGTGAAAAATGTCGACTGATCCGTAGGAGGGGCCGAATTATAGTAATTTGTTCTAATCCGAGACATAAACAAAGACAAGGATAATCTTTTGAAAAAGAGCTCTCTAACGTAAAGGACCCAATGAAAAAAATAGGATCTGTTTTGACATGAATGAAATGGATATATCCATATATCTCGAATTTCTATTTATGAGATGATAAAGTATGGCAAAATCTATACCAAGAACTGGTTCACGTAGGAATGCTCGTAGTGGTTCACGTAAAAGTACACGTAGAATACCAAAGGGGGTTATTCATGTTCAAGCAAGTTTCAACAATACCATTGTGACTGTTACAGATGTACGGGGTCGGGTAATTTCTTGGTCCTCCGCCGGTACTTGTGGATTCAATGGTACAAGAAGGGGGACGCCATTTGCTGCTCAAACCGCAGCAGGAAATGCTATTCGGACAGTAGTAGATCAAGGTATGCAACGAGCAGAAGTCATGATAAAAGGTCCTGGTCTCGGAAGAGATGCAGCATTACGAGCTATTCGTAGAAGTGGTATACTATTAAGTTTCGTACGTGATGTAACCCCTATGCCACATAATGGCTGTAGACCTCCTAAAAAAAGACGTGTGTAGAAATAAAAATGAAAGAGATTTCAAGAGAAATAAACAATTCCATGATCTGATCAAATAATATTATTATGGTTCGAGAGAAAGTAAGAGTATCTACTCGGACACTACAGTGG